GAGCAATAATATCAGAATCCGACGAATCGGCCCAGACTGACTTACTAATAGGATACCCTGATACGTTACAGAATTTAGCTTTAACCAACGATCCAATCAGAGGAAAAATTGGGACTATTGTATCGAATCTCTTAATAGCAGTATCGATCATAAATGAATTCTCTAGCATTTGACTCCTTATCACCCAAGGCGTTAGTCGTACACCTAAAAGATAGCCCAGAAAATAGAAAGAATGATTGGATAATTCATTTATATGGATCCTACCCGGTTGAGACCATAAGTGAAAATGACATTGCCAGAAATTGACAAGGTAATATTTCCATTTCTTCATCAGTAAATTAGTACACCTTGAAGCCATAATTGATTTTCCTTGATACCTAACATAATGCATCAAAGGTTCTTTGAAGAACCAGAGGGGCAGGGTCCTTTGAGAATCATTACGAGGCGTCACTACAAGATGTTTTATTTTTCCATAAAAATGTGTTCTCTCAAGAAAGGCTAGAGAAGATATTGACCGTAAATGAGAGGATTGTTTACGAAGGAAAACTAATACGGATTCGCATTCATATACATGAGAATTATACAAGAACAAGAATAATCTTTGATTTTCCTTTGAAAAAATGGAAATGGATTTATTTGAAGTAGAAGTAATAAGGCTATTCCAATTATGATGCTCATGTAGAAAACATCTCAATAAATGCAAAGAAGGAGCATCTCGTATCCGAGTGCGAAGAGTTTGAAGCAAGATTTCCAGATGGATTGGGTAGGGTATTAGTATATCTGAAACATAATATAAATGTGATAATTTGTCCTCTAAAAAGGGAAATATTGAATGAATAGATCGTAAATTATGATATTTTGCTATTCTTTCTCTTTCTAGGGAAGATACTAATCGCACCGAGAATGGAATTTCCATAATTCCTGCAAAACCCTCTGGTATCGTTTGAGAATAAAAACTCCTGTTGGGCCCAACGAACCTAGAATCATTAACCGAAATGGTCAAATGATTCTGTTGATGCAGTCGAGTAATTAAGCGTTTCACAATTAGTGAACTAGATTTATTGTCATTGTCATAACCTAAATTTTCCGTGGGTTCATAAAAAATCGAACTATTTAAACCATGATCATGAGCAAGTGCATAGATATACTCCCGAAAAAGAAGTGGATATAAGAAGCGCTGTTTCCGGTATCTATCTATTTCTAAATAGCCTTGCAATTCGTATTGCAATTTATCCATTTGTTTGCAATGAAACTTGAACCGCATGCGGGGGAGGATTTCTTGGGTTATTAAATAATAAATACATAGTGCGATATGGTCCTAACAAGGTATATCGTAAAAACGGATACCCTGGAGACAAGACGTCTAATCAACGCATCCTCTCTTTTTCCATCCAACTCGTTCGTGTTTGGGTATAGTTACAAGAGATTGTGTATTAGAAATCCTTTATTTTTGCAACCCGATCGCTCTTCTGACTTTGAAATGAGTTAATTTTATTTATCAGTACACCGTTTCTTATACACATTCGGTTACACTCCAGTAACTAATGGAGAACTGTGAATAGTTAGGATTTTTTTTTAAGGAATCAATGATCCACTCGCAGGAGAGCCCTTTCCCGCATCAGGCACTAATATATTTTTAACGTCTAATTAGATCGGGTATTCGTTCGAATTAAGATAAGAACGGAAACTCGTTGCTTTTGGTTTTTCCTTATAATTGGAGCCATATAGCTCTATCCATTTATTCACTTGACCCAACTGTGAATGAATTTTGAACCGTTCTAGCTAAGAATCAAAAGGACATTTTTTACCGATCTGATATGACCAGATAAGAATAAAGTATTCTCAGAGTTATCCATTGATACGACATGCTGTTTTTTCCATTCATTCCCTTTCAGGATCAGTCGTGGTCTTACAAACTCTACCGATGGTATGGACGAATCCGCTTCATCCAAATGTGTAAAAGATCATAGCCGCACTTAAAAGCCGAGTACTCTACCGTTGAGTTAGCAACCCAGATAAGGATCTAATTACGATCGGAATAAAAATCAAGAGATTTGATTACCGGAACCAGTCAAGTCAAAACATTGAACTAACATAAGCATAAGAATAACAGCAAGTTTAGAAGAAACTATGATTATAAATAATCTATACAATAAAGAAGAGCAGATTCACAGATAAGTATAGCTTTAGGAAATAAAAAAATACTTCCTGTGTCACAGACGATCCCTCAAACCAATCCTTTGAATGAAGTAAAAAACCAAATCTATGAAACCGCAAGAATAGATCGATTTATCTACGATCGAATTCTATTGTATTCTATTCGTTCGAGAGACCATTGTCAATACAAACGAAATATTGGGAAATCAAATAAAACAAAATACAATAAATAAACTAAATATAAATAAGATAAGGCCTTGTGTTAGATTGGCACTACAAGAAATGAAAATGAAGTGAAGTAAAGAAGAAGTAGGTAAAAAAGAATATCGTATTTATTCACTATCACTATAGGCCCCGAGATTGACCTCTCGTTTCTTGAGGGAGTCCCAAGGAAAACCATCTGATTAATGGTAATCCCATAATTTCATGGATTTCAGTTATTACATATAATCCTTTTTCTATCCCTCTCATATTCATATAAATGTAAAAAGACAAAGAAATTCTTTGTCATTCTTTGTCCTTACATTATCTCAAACCATGTAGGAACAATAGTGAATAGGTATGAATATAGCAAGAGAGTGAGAGTGGCGGAGAAACAATTAAACAAAACTAGAACTAGCTACTATACCGGTACTGGCCATCTTTTGATTTCATTAATTTCATTTTGTTTGATTAACTCGAAGTTCCTTAAATACCTCTGCCTTTTTTGAAATATCATGAACAGTTCCCGTGGGTTGAGCTCCTTTTTCAAGGAAATATAGAATAGCAGGAACATTTAAATAAGTTTGATTCTTTATCGGGTCGTAAAAGCCTACTTTCCGAAGATCTCTTCCCTCTCTTCGGGATCTGACATCAATTGCAATGATTCGATAGGTGGCTCATTGGGATAGATGGATGGGCAATACCCCCCCCCCCCTGGAAACGTATAGGAAGTTTTCTCCTCATACGGCTCGAGAAAGAATGATGAAAATTTATGGATATAAATCTATAGCAAACGGATCCTTGAAATCATCAATTAAATTATGATTGGAGTCGTCTTTTTTCCTTCTTCCTTCCTATAAAAATAAAAAAAAATATCATTCGTCCTCATAACTCAAGTTGGGTAATTCTCAAAGGACTAAAAAAGAAATCCTTAAAAAATCCTTAAATAAATATTTATTGAGCGGTCTATAACCCCTTTTTTGTCTCGTCTGGAATCTATTTCCATTTCTTACTTATTATGATATGATCCAATCCACTTGATTGAGACAATCATTGAAAATGGTGTTTTCTTGTTTTGGAATCACTTATCCTTGAATCATTAGGTTTAGACATTACTTCGGTGATCTTTAATCTTCCGGAACGGCAGCAACATACCTTTTGGCTATTTCTTTACGTCGAAGAATCATACGAACGATTCAATTCCATTAATTCCCCTGTGATACACTTCTTTATCATCGAAATAGTCTCACCAATTACAGCAAACTTTTTTATTTAAAACTCGGTCCAATTTGACCTTTTCTATATCGAAGATATACTTACGAAGTCGTTCCAAATTATTGATTGGCACTAACCCTAGATCCTGCCTCTGATAATCATTTATTCTCGAGCTCCATCATGTACTATTTTATTTACATTACAACCCAACATCGTGGAGTAATGTTGAAACAGAACAAAATATGTCGAGCCAAGAGCATCCTCATTGAAGATGATGGATGTCAAAATCCACAGCCGATCATGTCATTCAAGTCGCACGTTGCCTTCTACCACATCGTTTCAAACGAAGTTTTACCATAACAAACATTCCTATAATTCGGAATCGGTACGGGATTGATTCAATATGGAATTAAATCATGAATAGTCATTGATTGATCTTTTATTCTATTTTTTTTTATATTCTACATGGACGCATATGTATATCTAACAAGTATCCAGTTTGCCCCCAGATTCTAGCGTATGAATCATTTATTTCACCATTTATAAGATAAGAAAGACGAATAAACAAGAAGTTAGTTAACAACCTGATCATTTGTGACGATCAGTCATGAATGAAATGAGCCAATTCTTGCTCGTAAGCTAAACTAAAGATCTTTAATTGGATTTCCAATACCGGAAAAGAATGAGTTAGTAACTGATTAAGCCATTCCAATGAACCGGAAAAGGCCAAAGTGGTTTGATGGTAAATTAACGAATCTCAGACTTCATCGAGTACCAAGGATTCATTAAAAATGGTTTCACATAAAAAAAATCTCGTACTTTGCCATCATTGCATTGCTATTGGTGGAAAGCAGTTCTTCCGTAAAGACTCAATTTGATCTCTGAATCAATCAGCAAGTCTGTGCAATCACAACGAATAACTGTAATTACGGATATCTCCTAGACGTCAATTTGATCATTTTGATCATCATAATAACATGAAATTTCGTTTTTCTTTTCCTTAAATCATCAACTGTCTAAACCAGATCAGATAAATGGGACGAGAAGCAAAATCTAAAACGAATTTCATTTCTTTGTTCATGAGCATCAAACATAATAATAAATAAATTAATAAAAAAAGATACAGTAAAGTAAATAAAATAAGATAAAGTGAACGTCCCCGATTCATTCTTTCATCTGATTGAGAAAATCAGAATCAAAGCAGCATGATCTGATCTTTCGGTATCCATCGGGTTATGTTATATATACAGCTGTTACCATGGGTAATCGTGGATATTTTAAGGCATCACAGAAATTTCTGACCGAAACCAAAGACTGTTTGTTGTTTGTTCTTACTGAAACGGAACAATAACAATACAAAAGGGAGGCATGTTTATTTTCGGCATATTCCGCTTTTTTGCTTCCAGAGTCGTTCGATAAAGTCAAGTAAATTAAATCCACGATTCTGCCTACCAATTGATTGATTTACAATTCAATTATGCATCAGTTCATTAGAACCAGATGCAAATTGGGTACAATACAATGCATTTATTCCTATTGAACTTGATTGTTTGTTGATGAAATCGGGAATAGCCACAGATATTGAAATTGATACCTTCCATTGCTGATCAGCACATATCTAAAAAACATTTCATCTGCATTTCATCTGGATTAGGAATCATGCATACCTGGTCAACCAACAAAAGAATCTTCTTTTCTTATAAGCTGTATAAGCTGCGTGCTATACCAGTACCAGACACGTATAAGTGCAAAACAAAATAGGTCCAGATCCGCTTTTTCTTCCCATTTTTCATTTTAGTCAAGTCTTAGGAACTCGAATCCCGTTGATGGAATTGGTACCACGAACCCGAACCCCTATTAGAATCAAAATAAAATGAATTAGAAATTGGGATAATTCTTAAATGAGATACGATTACCATATCTGCTTTACCATTAATTAAACTGCTTTACCATTAATTAAAAGTTAGAAGATAGAAGAGGTTTCTTTCACATTTCGACTCAGAATGGATCATGCAGGAATAAGAATTTCATGGATTTAAGCAGTTTCTTTTGACTAACTAACTCCAATATGAACGGTACGGACATAGACTGAATAATCCAATTTTGAATTAAATTCAATAAAAAATATCTTCTCAATGGATCCATGTCTATGCTCCCCCCACGCCTATACCACAATCATGGATTTTTCATACGTGTGTCAGTCATTGAAAGTGGATTCCGTGTGTAGGAAACAGAATGGAAAGGTAAAGTCTAATTCAGTCAGAAAAGAATCATTAACATTAAAAACCAAACTAGAAAGAAAAAAACTAGAAATAAAGAATAGATTACGATTACATTGTATCCAACATGAACCTCCTAAATAGAAATTTAGATGATTAAAGAGAACAAATAAGATTTGTTAAGTTAAGATGGAATTAATCTGGGACGGAAGGATTCGAACCTCCGAGTAACAGGACCAAAACCCGTTGCCTTACCGCTTGGCCACGCCCCATTTATGTTTCTATTCAAACACGAATATACATTAATATTGGTATCGAGTGTTCGTCAATTCCAGCCCAGTATCTATGGAAGAAAGAAGTTGTTGCTGAGATTCGACACGTGTAGATCCGGAATAAAACTAAATTCATTGATCATTACATATAATTAAATTAAGATAATTAAGATATTGTATGAAAGTATGATTCCGTATAATTAAATTTGACAATTGAAGAATCTTTGATTGGGGGAATTCAAAGAAAGAAGGACTTTTTTACCTACCCTCTTTCTTGATTTTTTCCCTTATATCAAATCAATCAATAACTCAATAAAAATGATATTATTCTAAGAACAAAATATTTGTTATGCCTAATATCTTTAGTTTAATCTGTATCTGTCTTAATTCTGCCCTTCAGCCAAGTGGTTTTTTCTTCGCAAAATTGCCCGAGGCTTATGCTTTTTTGAACCCAATCGTGGATGTTATGCCGGTCATACCTGTGCTCTTTTTTCTCTTAGCCTTTGTGTGGCAAGCTGCTGTAAGTTTTCGATGAGATCCTTGATACTGTTCTAGAAAGATTCACGATTTATTCAAAAAAATATTTTACCAAGAAAGATGAGATAAGTAGTGCATTAAGACAAGAACCCTCGATTCAAACATTGAACATTCTTCGATAGACTCCGTGAATCCGGATCACCTCATTTCCTCATTCTGGCCCTCCATCCATGGAGCGCATACGGTATTCTGATCCCCCGCAATGCAATATCAACAAATCGCATTGTAGGTATGACGATATTTTTTTGGTAACGAAGGAATCAGAACCTTATTTTATTACAATACAAATGAATTGAATTCCTGTTAATTCCTTTATTTTCTAAAAACCACTTCGTTTCTTGGTGTCAAAAAATGAGATGGTACAAAGGTTGAGAATCTATTCCCTTTTTCTCCCCCAACAGGTCTTGGAGATTTGTAATGCTTACTCTCAAACTGTTCGTTTATACGGTGGTGATATTCTTTGTTTCGCTCTTCATCTTCGGATTCCTGTCTAATGACCCAGGACGTAATCCTGGACGCGAAGAATAAAGAATAATGGATTTTTTCTTTCCTTTTTTTGTTTGGTTTCTAAATCCATCTTCTTAACTTCAAATTTTATCTATTCCATACATTTCATTTATCTAAATGAAATCATCAATCCAACCAAACCAAAGAAACTCGGGGTTTATAGAATTAGAAAGATAAATATCAAGTGAGCGTAGGAAACGGAGAGAGAGGGATTCGAACCCTCGGTACGAATAGCTCGTACAACAGATTAGCAATCTGCCGCTTTAGTCCACTCAGCCATCTCTCCAAATTGCAAAAAATGAATAATTCATATGTGACACGACGTGTGAAGTAAAGATTGATATTTCTTTTTCTTTATTCTAGAGATATATATGAATTGTATAAGAAATCCT